AATATCAGCAAAAGAACGTTCTCCCGTGCTTCCAGACATGCTGAGCTCCACAAATTCTTGTATGTTCAAAAAAAAGGCGGGCCGATTCCGTGAAAGATGGAATCAGTAAATCTAAAACTACTGATACTGGATCTTTGTGTGATCGTCAATTTTGTACCAAAGGCGTATTTAGAGTAGACCGAATCAGTATAGCTATCCTTCCTCTAGCGCAGCAACGCAGTTTCGATCATTACCGAAAGGAAATGCTATTGCTATATCTTCCTTATATATGTATAAATATATAAATAGATTTTCCTTAGAATATAAGATTCTATAAGATTAAATAAGGTTTATATTAGTGGATTCATCATAGTAATAGAAAGTAAAAGAAAGTAAAAATCTTGAATGGATGGGCTCTCATAATTAATGAGAGATATCATGGAGAGATATCATGATTGAAAGATCTCATTCATTATATTCATAAAATTCCATTATATGTTATATGAAATCTATAAAACCTTTTAGTGGTTCGGTTCATATTTTCTTTTTTTGAATCCTCTCATTTTCTTCAAGTAATTGTTCGTTCATAGAAGAAATATGCTAATACTATTTCACTTTGAACTTCTAAACTGAAGCTATTCTTACTATTCTAAATAGTAATTATTATAAATGGAAATTCTTATTACTATCCCTATCTATTGAATTCTTTTACTATTTCATTTTTCATTGGTTAATATATTAGAATTAGATTTCATATTTTTTATTATTCTTTTATTCTTTTTAATATTTGCAAAAAGAAAAAAAAAAGATCGTTGGAACAATCCATATTCGTGAAGAAACTATTGTTACATTAGATCCCCCCAAGAGTTCTTTCCTTATGTAACTACAATACAAAACAAATTAATATGGAAAGAATAGAGAATTTCAAAGGGTAATAGGAGTTGCTCTTCTTTGAATCGAGTTGGCCCAAAATTCAATTTCAATAAAGAAAAAAAAATCAAATGAAAATATTGAATATTTTCATTTGATTTTTTTTTTTAGTGTCCGTCTATAATGACTGATGAATCAAGAACTTTCAATTGGAACTAAACGAATTTAAAAAATTCGTTTTTCTTACCGTCATATCTCGATTGAAACTTAGGTAAATGTTTTCTTAATAGAATTATATGTAGTAAAATAACATATCTAATTTAGCTCTTTCATGCCTATTCTAACTAGTTATTTTGGTTTTTTACTGGCTGCTTCAACTATAACCCCAGCTCTATTTATTGGTTTAAACAAGATACGACTTATTTGAAATGAATGAAATTCAATAAACAATTTACAAAAATAAAAATCAAAGCCTCTCAGAATATTTCATTTCAGGTATTCTATGGTTCCTTCCGTGAATCTCAATTACCAATTCTTGGCCATTGAGATTCACGGATAATTTAGATTAATATTTAAGGATAGATCTTATCTCTCTTCTTATTCCCTAAAACAAATCGAAATGATTGAAGTTTTTCTATTCGGAATCGTCTTAGGTCTAATTCCTATTACTTTAACAGGATTATTTGTAACTGCATATTTACAATACAGGCGCGGTGATCAGTTGGACCTTTGATTGAGTAACATCTCTTTTTTTGATTGACCTCCTCCTTGTAGGAGGTCAATTTTAAGTTGCAATTCTACTTTGTTTTGTTAAGTTCTTTCATTGTAATTCGACATAACATAAAAGGAATCACGCTCTGTAGGATTTGAACCTACGACATCGGGTTTTGGAGACCCGCGTTCTACCGAGCTGAACTAAGAGCGCTTTCTTAGATCCTATAACAATAGATATATAAAAGTAGATACAATTGTAAAGAAAAGGATTTTTTTATCCCCGAAGTTTATTGTGTGTACATATAGTATGTAAAAATGAAAGATTATGTCCAAAATTGACTGATCTTACTCAAGGAATCTCTCAAAAGAATAGGTAGGGATGACAGGATTTGAACCTGTGACATTTTGTACCCAAAACAAACGCGCTACCAAGCTGCGCTACATCCCTTTGAAAAATTGTTATACAGTGTGTCATTGTATAAAATCCATATCTTTTTTTCACATCCTTCTTTTTTGCTCTACCTATTCTATAGATATAGATAGGTAGAGAATGTTCTTGTCATTTTTTTTAGGGGCGGCAAAATTGAATCTGATGGGTCATTGTACATATGCATTTTAGTTAGTAATTCCTAATTCTAATTTCATTTCAAGCAAAAACAAAAGATCTTGAACTAAAATTAAAATATCGGATTATCTATGATCTATTTATTAGAATAGCGAACTAGGACTATATATGTATTACAATATACAATTCTTACAATATACAATACAAAGAAAATAAATAAGAAAAAAATATAAAATAAAAAAGAAAAAAAGAAGGAGGATTTTCAATGCAAGATATAAAAACATATCTCTCAACGGCACCTGTTTTAACCACTTTATGGTTTGGGTCTTTAGCAGGTCTATTGATAGAAATTAATCGTTTATTTCCAGATGCCTTGTCATTCCCCTTTTTTTCATCCTGATGAAATTCTTGTATTGATAAAAAAGGAAGAAGATTTGAGATACAATTCTACGTAACATGGCTCTAAATTCTTTTTCTTTTATATCCTAATCTATCCTAAAAAAAAAGAAAGAGTGTATTGAATCTCAGTCAAAATACAGTGAAATTTTGGGAGAAAAGAAATGGAAATGTGGATCCAGTCTAGGGACGGTTCCACGAAATTCTAACATAGAAAGAAGAAAATACTAAGATTAGTATAGAAATGATTCATAGTTAGAAAAAATTGTATTAATTAATTATTACGATATTCTTAATATTCTTCTATTAATGAATATGACTCTTTTTCTTTATATTTATAGTATTATAGTAAGTTCATTTTAGATTCTAGTACTTCGAAGTCATTCGAATTCTAATAATTCAAAAAAGAAAATAGTTAGAAATTCCATAGCGAACGAAGTCGATCCAAAATGAAAAGGAGGTTCATGGCCAAGGGTAAAGATATTAGAATTATAGTGATTTTGGAATGTACCTGTTGTGTTCGAAAGGGTGTCAATAAAGAATTGCTGGGCATTTCTAGATATATTACTCAAAAGAATCGACACAATACACCCAATCGACTAGAATTTAGAAAATTTTGTCGCTATTGTCAAAAGTATACGATTCATAGGGAAATAAAGAAATAGATAGAAAAGAATTCGTGTTTTCTTTTTCCAAGTAGTGGGAAGAGTAAGAACTTTACATCTTAACATATATAATACAAACCAAATCCTATTTTGGTCGAATCTTAAATGAATAAGAAAAAAAGAGGATTCTATTTTATAGATTCTTTTATATCGAAGGAATAAACAAACAAGGAATAAGCAAACCATGGATAAATCCAAACAACCTTTTCGTAAATCCAAGCGATCTTTTCGTAGGCGTTTACCCCCAATCGGATCGGGGGATCGAATCGATTATAGAAACATGAGTTTAATTAGTCGATTTCTTAGTGAACAAGGAAAAATCTTATCTAGACGGACGAATAGATTGACTTTGAAACAACAACGATTAATTACTATTGCTATAAAACAAGCTCGTATTTTATCTTTGTTACCTTTTCGTAATAATGAGAAACAATTGGAGAGAGTGGAGTCGATTCCTAGAACTACTGGTCCTAGAACCAAAAATAAATAGATATACTCTTCAAAACTCCAATCGGAACTCAAGCTCATATTAATGTTTTGCTCGAAAAAAACTAGAATCCAGATTTGATTCTTGTATTCTAAAAAAGGAAAAATGGGGAAGAAATCTTTTTTTCTTGAAAGATGTTCGTTTTTTCCTACTACTCAAATCTTAATTTATTTTTATTCTATCTTCCCGGAGTCCATTCTCCGGGAAATCCTGTTTCAATCATTCTTGTTTCCTGTATAATAGATTCTATTAAGATTCTTTTATTCCTTTATTTGATTTGTATTCTTTTCTTTTTAATTGATAATTTTATTTGAAATAATATCAAAACAATTCTTATTTGATAGGGCTATTTGCGCAAGTATTTTACGATTCAGAAGCAATTGTCTTTTGTACAGATTGTGGATGAAGAGGCTATAACTATAGAATAGCCTATCCTCACGAGTTACCGCATTTATCCGAGTGATCCACAAACGACGAAAATCTCTCTTTTTCCTGCTCCTATCTCGATGAGAGGAAATCAAAGCTCTCATTCTTTGTTGAGTAGTCATTCGAGTCAGTCTTGAATGAGCCCCTATAAAGGTTGATGCAAATAAACGAATCTTTTTTCGACGTCTCCGAGCTGTATATCCTCGTTTAACTCTGGTCATTGAATCAAATGAAACTTTATTGAATAACTAATTGATTTCTCTTCTTTCAGTCATCCTTTTCTTCCGGTCGATTAATAACAAAACGGATTCTTCCAATATATAAAATATAAATTCCAATGGCTTTTGCGACTATGACCTTCCCGACCACGACTTTTTCTTTCTTCAAGGTATCTCGCCTGGAAATAAGAAATTCGACTGCTACTAAAGAAGAAAGAATAGTGGGTTTCCTCGTTTCTATGGCAACTTCTGAAACGGTGAGGTCCTCTCTATACACCGGAGCCTCTTCTTTCATTTCATCAAAATTTCTTGTGAACTTGTATAGTTCACACTCTTTGGCTCTACCCATCCATTTTGAAATTAGAATTCTTTTTTCAATTCTAATTCTAAAGTAATAGTCCTTTTCACAAAAAAGCTATCCATACAGTGACGGTATTTAATTCTGAAAGTTGGCTAGGTAGCTGACCTTGTTAGTCCGTTTTTTTTTCAAGAAAGGGAATAGGAGCATAACCTTTTTCCTCCGCTTAATGGATAACTATTTGTTACCAATGGAGAATTCCTTCTCATCTCAAACGGAGTGATTGGATTTGCACCAATAGAAACCATAAATTCATAACATAATTAAGTAGATAACATAATTAAGTAGATAATAGATCTTGATACTAGTCAATCAAAAGTCCGTGTTCCACCCTATCTATCCTAATTCATTGGTAGTGGTCGTTGATACCGGAAAAAATTTTTGCATTTCTTCAAACTCATGATCTGAACTTAACGAGTCGCACATACACCCTAGTACATGTTCCTCGACGCTGAGGACATCCTCGAAGAGCGGGAGATTTCGTGACATTTCTTATTGGCTGTCTTGCGTTTCTAATAAGTTGTTTAATGGTTGGCATGGTGTATCTATAGAATCTCATTCTAGATAGAATAGAGCGGGTTGGCTTAGATCGATCTTAACCTGATGATTGATGATTATGAATGATTTCTATTCACACGTAAATTTTGAATTTTTAAAAGGAATTCGTATATTTATATGGAATTCCCAGTATTTTCATTTTCGATCGCGACAAGATCAACGATGCCATGAGCTTGAGCTTCTGTTGCTGACATAAAAACATCCCTTTCCATATCTTCGGATATAACCCATAAAGGGTTGCCCGTTCTTTGTACATAAACTTTTGTGAGAGTTTCGCGAAGCTTCAATAGTTCTTCTGCTTCCAGGATAAAATCCCTTGCTTGTGCCTCGTAAAAAGAACTAGCAGGTTGGTGAATCATAACCCTGATGATATTGATATAACATCTTGAATGGTTCTTCTATCTATATATCGCACGATTGGATGGATTAAAGTAAGGGGAATCAAAATAACAATAAAAAATAGAATTATAACAACCGTACAGGCATCTTTTGTACATTGCATACGGCTCTGCAATGGATTTTATTTTTTTGATAAAATTTCTTTTATCAAAAAGAATAAATAGAACCTATATGATCCAAATCATTAAATGATCCATTTACCACCCTTCCTTTACGTAGTAGTTAAAAAGATACTATGATGGTTCTGTTGCTTTATATATTTATCTCGTCTGTGGTTTAGCAATCCCAAAGTTTCTTTTTGATAAGATCTAAGAAGGAAAAAATGATTTTTTCCTTTTTTTTTTGATTCTTTCCTCTCATAACATAAAAATAAGAAAGAGACTTCTGTTGTGGAAGAATAATGGTTTGTGACGCTGAAATTGACTCTTGCTTGACACAGAAAATCAAATTGGGAATAACCCTTCTTTCATACTACTATTTCGATACAAAATCTCATGTTAGAAAAAAAAACAATAATGGTTTGTTCATATCGAACTCGAAGTGCCATGCTATTATTACTTATTCTTTATTTGATTCATATTCGATACAGCGAAGGCATAGTATTCTTTTTTTTCTCAAATCTCAAATAAAAAAAAACTCATTGGCGCCAAGCGTGAGGGAATGCTAGACGTTTGGTAATTTCTCCTCCGACCAGAATGAAAGATCCCATTGAAGCGGCTAATCCCATACATATTGTATGTACATCTGGTAACACAAATTGCATAGTATCATAAATGGCTATTCCTGGTATTACCCATCCACCTGGAGAATTTATAAACAAATAAAGATCCCTAGTATCATCTTCTATGCTGAGATATACCATGAGACCAACAATTTGATTCGAGATCTCGCTATCAACCTCTTGGCCTAAAAAAAGTAATCTTTCTCGATGAAGTCGGTTGATTAGGACAAAATTGTATCCCTGAGGAACCGTACGTGCACCTTTGGATGCATACGGTTCAAAAGAATTGTGAAAAAAAATCAATGTGTCGATTCCAATCCTATTTCTTTTTTTTAATGAGTTTTGCCCCCTTCCCCTTACCTCTATTCTATAATGTAGAAAATCAAAAAGAATTTTATGAACTTATTGAACTAACTTCTCATTGATGTATTGTTTCATCGAAATTCAAATTACGATGTAATTTTCTTGTTCCTGAATGGGCCCTTTCAATTCTTTTAGGTTCTTGTTCTACTCCGGGGGAAGATTTGCCCGAATTCCATTTGCGCATATAGGTCAAATGATTCCAGTACCACTTCTTTTTTTTTTCAATTGTTTCATACCTTTCCCCAAAATATTTGATGTATTATCATTGGTAGGTAGTTTGATATTATCCCTATAGTAAATATAAGAATAGTCTATTCTATATTAAACAAGCGGTAATTTTGTAATCATAATCATCATATATTCTATCTAATATATTAGATTCTAAGATTCTATTATCTTTCTATTATAGTAAGTTAGATTATATTCATATTCTATTTAATTACTTTCTATTTAATTACTAATTTAATTACTAATGAATCTCAAATTTATGAAGAATTTCATGAAATTTCTATTTTATCTTTCTTTCTTATATTTTCTTATATTATTATTCTTTATTTCTTATTTCATTTATTTCTTTAATATTTATGATTTCTATTACTACATTTTACACTCCCATTATTACTCTTACCATTTCCAATTTGGTATTATATGAACGGAGCCTGGATACTTTATTTTATCAGTCCAAGTAAACCATCAATTATTTGAATTGATAATATTGATCCCCAATAGGAATTATTGTGCTTCACGCTCCAAATTATTGATGGTTCAATCAATACAATAT